AGCATTTGACTACGTACCACTAAAGGGTTTAATCGCAAACTTGACAGATAACCCAGAAACTCTAAATTATCTTTAGATAATTTATTTATATTGACCTTGTGCGATTGAAACCATACGGAAAAATAACATTGCCATAAATTAACAAAATAATATTTCCATTTATTCATCAGAAGCGGCGTATCCTTTGTTGCCAGAATGCATCTTCCGTGATATCTAACATAATGTATGAAAGGATCCTTGAGCAACCCTAGGATCGCCGGAAAATTATTAACAAAAACTTTTAAAAAATGTTGTATTTTTCCATAGAATAAAATTCGCTCAAAAAGAACTTCATAAGATGTCGATCGTAAATGCGAAGACCGCTTGCGTAGAAAAAAAAAGATGGATTCGTATTCACATACATGAGAATTATATAAGAACAAGAAAAATCTTGGATTCAAAATTGGTTTTTTTTTTTTATAAAAATTCTTCCAATTGCAATACTCGTATAAACAGAACCGAAAAAAATGCAAAGAAGAGGCATCTTTTACCCGGTAACGTAGGGTTTGAACCAAGATTTCGAGATGGATGGGGTAAGGTATTAGTACATCTAACACATAATTAAAATGTGCTAATTTGTCTTCTAAAAAGGGAAATATTGAATGAATTGATTGTAAATTATAAGATTTTTTTAATTGTTTTCCTTGAAAAGAGGATCCTAATCTTAGGGAAAATGGAATTTCTACAATCACTGCAAATAAAACAGATATCATTTGATAATATAAAAGACTGGTATGCCCCAAAAAGGAATTTTGATTCAAATCCTTAGTGGGAATAATCAAACGATTCTGTTCATACATTCGCAAAATTAAGCGTTTCACAATTAGTGAACTATATTTTTTGTCATAATCCGTATTTTCCAAGAAAATAGAGCGATTTCTATTTAATCTATTTAAACCATGATCATAAGCAAGTACATAAATATACTCCCGAAAAAAAAGTGGATATAGAAAACTCTGTTGCCGAACCCCATCGAACTCTAAATATCCTTGAAATTTATCCATTTGGATTGAAATTCGATTTGAACTAAAGGTAAAGTCTTTATTTTCTTGAGTTCTGAAATGACACATAGTGCGATACAGTCAAAATAAGGTATTAGACTACGAAAGCAATAGATACCTCATAAACAGGTAGACTGCTAACCGGATTCTCTATCTTTAATAGGTTTCTGTTCGTTATATTATAGAATAACAAAACAAGATGATTAGAAATCCTTTATTTTTTTAACCTAATCGCTCTTTTGATTTTGGAAATCTATATATTTTTTATCAATATACTGCTTCTTTTACACACTCCAACCTAATCCAAATGGACTAGGTAAAAAAATAATTAGGACTCATGAAAAAAATTGATAATAACACGCAAGAAAAAAATGCCTTCCCATACCCGTATTAGGCACTAATGTATTTTTAACATTTAATTAGTTCGGGTAATTTTTTCAAATTACGAATGGAAGCTCGTTTCTTTTTTTTTTCCTGGAATCAGGAAAACTGGTTTTTTTATCCATCCATTTATTCACTTGACCCAAATTAGAATTCTTTTTTTTTTTTTTTTTCGACATCAAAATAAGGTTGTACCGATCAGGAAAGCAAAAAAAATGTTATCTGAATTCTCCCTTGATACGACATGCTATTTTTTCCATTCATTCCTTTCAGGATCAGTCGTGGTCTTACAAACTCTACCGCAGATCTGGACGAATCCTTTTCTTCATACAAATGTGTAAAAGATGCTAGTCGCACTTAAAAGCCGAGTACTCTACCGTTGAGTTAGCAACCCCAAAAAACAAAAAAAGAACGTACTGCAAATATGTAGATACAACCAGAATAAAGAAAAAAAATCAAGTCGTGTGTGCGTCAGGGATAAATAGATCCATTTATCTATGAGAGAATTATATTTGGTCCATACACTGTTGTCAATATGATTATGAATTTTTCATATAGTGAAAAGAATAGAAAAAATAAATAAAAAAGCTTAACCCCTTGGTTTGTTAGTTCATACAATGAATGAAAACTAAGCCAGTTAAGGTAATCTCAAATCTTTTTATACTTTTTTAGACCCATTTTTTATGATGAATAAATTATTCATATAATAATATATATATTGGTTTTATTCAGAATTAATATATTATTTTATATACAGTATTTTTTTCTATATAGTAAAATTTTGTATTTATAAAAAAATTCGAATTTATATAATCTAGATCCAAAAATTTTTTCATAAATTTGTGTATGATTATAAAATATAGTAGTTGTTAGCAGGGTATTTTTTAGTATTCGTACCTTAAGAGGAATACTAATAATAAATCGAAATTCTAATAAATCAAAATAAATATGATGGAAGTGAAAGAGGAGGAAAGAGAAGAGTAGATAAAATTTGATATCAAGCTATATACGAGTCTTTCACATCCTCTTTTTTATATTTCATTAATTCAATTTCATTTTATTAAGACTTAAATTCCGTAAAAATCCCTGCCTTCTTTGAAATATCATGAACTGTTCTTGTTGGTTGAGCTCCTTTTTTAAGAAAATCGAGAATAGCAGGAAGATTTAAATAAGTTTGATTAGTTATCGGATCATAAAAACCCACCTTGCTAAGATCTCTTCCTTCTCTTCGGGATCGAACATCAATTGCAACGATTCGATAAACGGCTCATTGGGATAGATGTATATGAATAATACCCCCCCTAGAAACGTATAAGAGGTTTTGGCCTCATACGGCTCGAGAAAAAAAATTCAATGTGTAGAAGTTAACTCTCTGTATAAAATTCAAATAGTAAATTCAAATATTAAATAGATTAATAAAAACATTAAATCAATTAGCCAGTATTGAAACCCTAAATATTTTTTCCATAAAAAGCATTCATAATATTCGTACTCTCGTAACTCAAGTTAAACAACTCTCAAATATCTCACCGGAGAATCCTTAAGTACTTTTTTTATTGAGTAGTCTCTAGCCCTTTTTTTGTTTGTCTCATTTTTTAGAATCAATTTTGATTCTTCATTCTGATCTAGTTGTTCAAACAATTGAAAACTGGATTTCCTTGTTTCAGGATTCTTTCTCCTTACTTTAGAATCTTTAGGTTTAGACATGACTTCGGTGATCTTGAATCGTTTTATTAAAAAAGGGCAGCAACAAGCCCCTTATTTTGTTTATGATTTCTTTTCTTTCTATCCAAAGAATCATACAAACGCTTGATTCACGCATGATAGACTTTTGATTCAAAGAATTTTACCATTTTAAGAAAATTTCCTTTTCCATTGTAAAATTGCTTGAAAGGACTTTTTTTCAATATAAAAAGACTTACGAAGTTGTTCCAACTTATTGATTCGCACTAACCCTAGATCCTTACTCCTGCGAAAGGAATAAAAACTTTCTATTCTCCTCGAGCTCCATCCTGTACTCTTTTTTATATTCCAAAAAAGTGTAGGACTCTAGTAAAATAGAACACAAAATGTCGAGCCAAGAGCACCTATATTCCTATATAAAAAGTGGCGGATGAAAAAATCCACAGCAGATCATGTCCTTCAATTCAAGTCGCACGTTGCTTTCTACCACATCGTTTTAAACGAAGTTTTACCATAACATTCCTCTAGTTTGTGTAATTGATTCAATGATGGAATCATGAATAGTCATAGTTCAGTGAGTATATCGTAATCTATACCTTTTCTTTCTCTATGAATGGAATAGTGAATTTACGCGTAAAGGTTCAGTCAGAATTCAAATGAATCCCATATTAATTTGAATAGAAATCTATATTTATATATAAATATAGATTTTTTTGAATTCGGTTGAAATAATGAAAAATAAGTTTATTCTTCTTTTCATTTCAATATTTTATTCTTAAAAAATATTGGATTTTAAAACAGAAAGAGAAAGATGGTGTACAAAGGCAATAGAATAGAAGATTTATTCCGTAATGACTGTACTCTGGGACGGAAGGATTCGAACCTCCGAATAGCGGGACCAAAACCCGTTGCCTTACCGCTTGGCTACGCCCCATTTCGCTTTTTATTCAAGACTACTAAAAGAGTAATATTCCTATTGGTTGTTCGTCAATTCAAAATTAAATATAGATTACATAGGTGCTAGAGTTTTAACACGTGTAGATAGCAAATCAAACTTACTTTATTGATCATTACATAGAATTCAATTAAGATATTGTATGAAAATATTTTTTCTTTCATTCTCTTATGAGAATGAAAGGATTTTTGATTGAGTAAGTTCAACAAAGTCTTTTTAGACTATCTTTCTTTATTTTTTCCTTATATAAAAAATATATTAATAACTCAATCAAAATTAAATTATCCACAAGAACACCAATTTTTGTTATGCTTAATATATTTAATTTGATCTGTATTTGTTTTAATTCTGCCCTTTTTTCAAACACTTTTTTAGTCGCCAAATTGCCAGAGGCCTACGCCTTTTTGAATCCAATTGTAGATGTTATGCCCGTAATACCTCTTTTCTTTCTTCTCTTAGCCTTTGTTTGGCAAGCCGCTGTAAGTTTTCGATGAAATTCTTAATACTGTCTTAAAAAAATTCACGATTTTTATTCTTCCAACAATTCAAAAGATCAAAAAAATCTTGACGTATGCACGAACTCTCAATTCAAACATTGAATTTTTTGGTAGCCATACTAAATCTGGATCATTTCTATTTCTTAAATTTTATCCTCTTTTCCCTAAATGAAAGAACCTAATTAGATTCGAGTTCACCAAAAAAATATCTAGATGTTGGTATGCAAATCTGTTTGAATATAAAAGATTCGACTATTATCTTAATTACAAATGACTTTCTGAAACCTTTTTTTTTATTTATTGGTATCAAAATTAGATATTTGATATAAAAATAGAGAATCTATTCTCTTTTTTTTTTAGTAAGATCTTGGAGATTGTGTAATGCTTACTCTCAAACTTTTTGTATACACTGTAGTTATATTCTTTGTTTCTCTCTTCATATTTGGATTCCTATCTAATGATCCAGGACGTAATCCGGGACGTGAAGAATAAAAAAGAAAGGTTTTTTATTGCTTTATTTAATTAGTGGAAATGCTCGAATTTTATTAGGATTTTATCTATTACACACCATCAAAAGGAGAAAGGGAAAGAGAGGGATTCGAACCCTCGGTACGATTAACTCGTACAATGGATTAGCAATCCAACGCTTTAGTCCACTCAGCCATCTCTCCTAATCGAAAAGGGATACTTATTAGGTTCCATTAAACAAAAAAAAAGGCTTGAAAAAGAACCTTCTCCACTTTATTCTTAAAAAGCTTTCTTTTTTTGTATAGATTATTCTTTATATTATATATATTTTTTCATTTTCTATATTTTATTATATATATAAATATATAAAATTTCTTTTTTTTTATATAAATATAAATANNNTATTATATAAAATTTCTTTTTTTTTATATAAATATAAATATATTTATCCTCTATTTATATATATAATATATATATTACTATTATATAACTGTTTTTATAGAACTTTCTCAGTAATTCTAGTTACATTAAAAATTTAGATAAAGATTAGATAAAGAAAAGGCGCGAACTCGAAAGAGAAATAAAAAAAACCACAGTAATAGAAATATAGAATCCTTTTTTTATTTTGTCTCGTCAAAACACAAGTAAAAGATCTTTTTTATTTTAATAGCCTGGCCTGGTCAGTCCCCAGCCGGGCCTTTTTTTGTTAAAATTAAAAAGACTCATCCGATGGATTTTTAGACAAAAAAGTGAAATTGAAAAAAAAGTGGAATTGAATCCGCTTTTACTAATTTTATTAAGTCAACACTAGAATTTTCTAAATTTTTTTCAGATTTTTTTATTACACCCCCGATTACTTTGTTCGACAAAAGGTTAATTTATATGCAATAATTGCATTGTAGCGGGTATAGTTTAGTGGTAAAAGTGTGATTCGTTCCTTTAATCCCTTTAAAAGTTAAAGGGTCTCTCGGTTTGATTAATCTTCCGATCAAAAATTTTATTTCTTAAAAGGATTTAGTCCTTTCCCTTTCAATGAAAGATTCAAGGAAGATTATAGATTCTCGTAATTTGTATCCAAAGACTCTAATCAATTGTAAATTTGGATTATAAAATTCCGAAACATAATTTTTGAATTGGATGACTATTTACAATTCAATAAGTATAACAAGAGGATCCATGGATAAAGCTAGAAAAGTGTCTTTCTAATCGTAACTAAATCTTCAGTTCTATTCATTGTTTGGTATAGAAAAAATTGAAGCAAAATAGCTATTAAACGAGAACTTTGGTTTACTAAAGACATCGACATATTATATTGTTTTAGCTCGGTAGAAACCAAAAACTTTTCCTAAGGATTCCGTTAAATAGAAATAAAGAACGAAGTAACTAGAAAGATTGTTCGAGTTCGCCTGATCTATCTTCTAGAAGGATCATCTAGAAAGCAAAATTTTCTGTGAAAGTACCCAGATGGAAAAAAAGCTAACATAGATGTTATGGGTCGAATTTTGATTTCGTTCCCGTCTTTTTTTATTTGGGAATTTCTTCATCCATCATAAAGGAGCCGAATGAAACCAAAGTTTCATGTTCGGTTTTGAATTAGAGACGTTAAAAATATAAAAATGATCGATCGACGTCGACTAAAACCCTTAGCCTTCCAAGCTAACGATGCGGGTTCGATTCCCGCTACCCGCTCTAAATTCACAATTGCCCCTTTTTTTTTTATAGAGACAATTTTCTCTATTAGAATTGTCTAAATAGCAATTGTGTATTGAAGTGAATTCAATAACACAATTGCTAAAAAGATTTCGCACATTCTTTTTTTTTAACAATTGGAAAGTAAAAAAAAAAGCGAAAAGCGTCCATTGTCTAATGGATAGGACATAGGTCTTCTAAACCTTTGGTATAGGTTCAAATCCTATTGGACGCAATATCAATATATCTATATTGATTTTTATCTATTAGTTCCATTTATATATATTATATATAATATATTTTTATTCTATTTCGAAAAAAGATAAGAAAGAAATAGAATAAGAAAGATATTCTGAATGCTTTAAGATTTAATATTAAACAGATAATTTAATATTAAACAGATATTAGTTATATACTTCTTTCTATTATATATACTTGACTTATAGACTTCTATTTATAGAATTTCTTAAAAATTTAATTAAAATTAAAGAGTAAAATTGACTAAAGAATCAAAAAAAAGAACGACCCGTTTCGTTTCTTTTTTTATACTTTCTCCTGAAGTAGAAAACGTTCTAGTTGCTCTTGAATACCTTCTTTCAAAAAGCTTTCTGCTTCAGCGGTTAATGTCTTGGTAGAGGCTATGATTTCTTGAAACTGAGGTTTATTTGTTTTTAAGTAAGTGCGTAACTGAACGAGAAATTTTCTTACTTGTCCAATTTCTAATCCATCCAGATAACCATTTGTTCCGGTATAAATGGTCATTATCTGTTCTTCCACTGTGAGAGGG